GAAAAAAGCTATTGAATTAACTGAACAAGCGGATACAAAAGGAATTCAAGTGCAAATTGCAGGGCGTATCGACGGAAAAGAAATTGCACGTGTTGAATGGATCAGAGAAGGTAGGGTTCCCCTACAAACCATTCGAGCTAAAATTGATTATTGTTCCTATACAGTTCGAACTATCTATGGGGCATTAGGAATAAAAATTTGGATATTTACAGACGAGGAATAATGGTCCTTTCGTTGTCTTTCTGTTCCATCCATCCGGCAATTGAATAAAAAATAACAAACTCGTTCATTAAACAATAAAAAAATTAAAAATGTTAGAATTCTATAGGGTTGAATAACAATTCGATTGACTCCATATAATTGCTATGCTTAGTGTGTGACTCGTTGGTTTGGTTAGGATTAAAAAAAAGACCGTTGCCTAGTATGAACTTAACTATATAACCAATAACCAACTCATTGCTTTGTATTATCTGGATCCAAGGAACCAGTCACTATATGATGTATCGATCATATTGTTGTAGCAACTGAAATCTTTTTTACATAACAGAAAAATAATAAGGTTGTGAAGAAAAAACAAAGGGATATGGATAGATGGAAGGATGAGAGAAAGAAAGAAAAAGAATAGCAATGATATATGATTCCAATATGTATGGTCTATGAACTATCTCATAAAAGGCAGTGTAATAAAGCATAAAATAAATATGTATTCATCCATAATTAATAATTAAATGAATCCAATTAATTCAAAATAAAAATAATAAAGAGCATCGAGTCAATAACGACTGAGGAGATTGATTCAGGAACAAATTTTATTAGGAGCTCCGTTGCAAAGTTCGGGCCTAGCCATTAATCGAGAAGCGGTGGGAACGACAGAACCTGTGACTGCGGAAGATTCCCTTGAAAAGAATGCTAATGATTCATTGGTTGGGATGGCGGAACGAGCCAAGAACCAATTCATTTATTATGAGAGGTCCTGGGATTGGGATACCTCTACGAATGAAAGGAATGTTGAAAGAGCAAATATTCGCCCGCGAAAGCCTTATTGTTGGATTGCTCGGATTGCTAAGTTTTTGGCGATTCAATAAAGGTAAGACGATTAATTAAAAAGACAATTATACATTATTATATAATATAATTATATAATATATTTCTAATAAATAATAGAAATATATTTCTAATTTGATATTATATATACTCGTATATACGAGCAACATATTAAAATTCCTACGCGACAGATTAGATCTCAACAAATTGCATGATTCGATCTATTATTCATTAAATACATATATATCTGTAATATTCTTTAATTTGTCATTCGCGAGGAGCTGGATGAGAAGAAACTCTCATGTCCAGTTCTGCAGTAGAGATGGCATTCAGAAACAACCATCAACTATAACCCAAAAAGAACCAGATTTCGTAAACAACATAGAGGAAGAATGAAGGGAATATCTTATCGAGGCAATCGAATTTGTTTCGGCGGATACGCCCTTCAGGCACTTGAGCCCACTTGGATCACATCTAGACAAATAGAAGCAGGGCGACGAGCCATGACACGATATGCGCGCCGTGGTGGAAAAATATGGGTACGTATATTTCCAGACAAACCTGTTACAGTAAGACCTACCGAAACACGTATGGGTTCGGGGAAAGGATCTCCCGAATATTGGGTATCCGTCGTTAAACCGGGTCGAATACTTTATGAAATGGGCGGAGTATCAGAAATTGTAGCCAGAGAAGCTATTTCTATAGCTGCGTCCAAAATGCCTATACGAACTCAATTCATTATTGCGGGATAGGGATGTGGGACAAAAGGAAAGGGGCCCTTGTGATGAAAAAAGCCGCAGTTTATTTATTTAGGGACAAATAATATTTCTTCTTTTTTCTTCGCCTTTTGCTTTGAATTGAAAGAAAAAAAGATAAAAAAAACTAATGATATGATTCAACCTCAGACCTATTTAAATGTAGCAGACAACAGCGGGGCTAGAGAATTAATGTGTATTCGAATCATAGGAGCCAGTAATCGTCGGTATGCTCATATTGGTGACGTTATTGTTGCTGTAATCAAAGAAGCAGTGCCCAATATGCCTCTACAAAGATCAGAAGTGATCAGAGCTGTAATTGTACGTACATGTAAAGAACTCAAACGTGACAATGGTATGATAATACAATATGATGACAATGCAGCAGTTGTCATTGATCAAGAAGGAAATCCAAAAGGAACTCGAGTTTTTGGTCCGATCGCTCGGGAATTGAGACAGTTGAATTTTACTAAAATAGTCTCATTAGCTCCTGAGGTATTATAAATACTAAATAGACGAGAACATAATCATAGCAAGGTATCTGAATTAGATTCCACTTTCAATTTCTAATTAGTAGAATGCATTAGTAGATTGTGTCTCACGCATATACCTTTAAATAATTCATAAAAAACGAATAAAAAAGCAAAGTATGTTGATTATATAAAAACTCGGGGGCACCAATAATTATAGTTCATCATGGGTAGGGACACTATTGCCGAAATAATAACTTCTATACGAAATGCTGACATGGATAAAAAAGGAACGGTTCGAATAGCATCTACAAATATCACCGAAAACATTGTTAAAATACTTCTACGAGAAGGCTTTATCGAAAATGTGAGAAAACATCGAGCAAGCAAGAAATGTTTCTTGGTTTTAACTCTGCGACATAGAAGGAATAGAAAAGGACCATATAGAACTGTTTTAAAACGTATCAGCCGACCCGGCCTACGAATCTATTCCAACCATCAAAGAATTCCTAGGATTTTAGGAGGAATGGGTATTGTAATTCTTTCTACTTCTCGAGGTATAATGACAGACCGAGAGGCTCGACTAGAAGGAATCGGAGGAGAAATTTTGTGTTATATATGGTGATCTTTCTGGTATCCGAATTGCATCCGTAACTTCCTATCTGTTTTGTGAAAAAAGGGGGGAAAGACGGGTTGTCTAATATTACTCCTCCTCCATTAGTTGATAATTCAAGGGGGTTACCTGGAATGAAAGAACAAAAATGGATTCATGAAGGTTTAATTACTGAATCACTTCCCAATGGTATGTTTCGGATTCGTTTAGATAATGAAGATCTGATTCTAGGTTATGTTTCGGGAAGGATCCGACGTAGTTTTATACGGATACTGCCAGGCGATAGAGTAAAAATTGAAGTAAGTCGTTATGATTCAACTAAGGGACGTATAATTTATAGACTCCGCAACAAAGATTCGAACGATTAAATTAAATGGCTTTTTCAACATTCCTCTCGCGCGGATACAATTGGAAGTTCCAAATTAAAAGAGACTTATTTTCTTCCAAAGAGTAGATTCGGAATTAAGGTAAGGAATGACAAATATGAAAATAAGGGCCTCTGTTCGTAAAATTTGTGAAAAATGTCGACTGATCCGTAGGCGGGGACGAATTATAGTAATTTGTTCCAACCCTAGGCATAAACAAAGACAGGGATAATCTTTCTAAAAAAGGGCCCTCCAAAGAACTCAATACACAAATAAAAGATTTGTTTTGACATGAAATGGATATATCCGTATATCTCTGACTCATATTTATGAGATGATAAAATATGGCAAAAACCATACCAAGAATTGGCTCACGTAGGAATGTACGCATTGGTTCACGTAAGAATGGACGTCGAATACCAAAAGGGGTTATTCATGTTCAAGCAAGTTTCAACAATACCATTGTAACGGTTACAGATATACGGGGTCGGGTGGTTTCATGGTCCTCAGCCGGTACTTGTGGCTTCAGGGGCACAAGAAGAGGGACACCATTTGCTGCTCAAACCGCAGCCGCAAACGCTATTCGTACAGTAGTGGATCAGGGTATGCAACGAGCAGAAGTCATGATAAAGGGTCCTGGTCTTGGAAGAGATGCAGCATTACGCGCCATTCGTAGAAGTGGTATACTATTAAGTTTTGTCAGAGACGTAACCCCTATGCCACATAATGGATGTAGACCTCCTAAAAAAAGACGTGTATAGAAATTAAGAATTGAACGGATTTCAAGAGAAATAAATGATTCAATGATCTGATCAAATAATATTACTATGCTTCGAGAGGAAGTAGCAGTATCTACTCGGACACTACAGTGGAAGTGTGTTGAATCAAGAACAGACAGTAAGCGTCTTTATTATGGACGTTTTATTTTGTCTCCGCTTATGAAAGGACAAGCCGATACAATAGGCATCGCGATGCGAAGGGCTTTGCTTGGAGAAATCGAAGGAACATGTATCACACGTGCAAAATCTGAAAAGCTACCACATGAATATTCTACCATAGTAGGTATTGAAGAATCAGTACATGAAATTTTAATGAATTTGAAAAAAATTGTATTGAGAAGTAATCTGTATGGAACTCGCGACGCATCTATTTGCGTCAAGGGTCCTGGATATGTAACTGCTCAAGACATCATCGCACCGCCTTCTGTGGAAATCGTTGATACTACACAGCATATAGCTAGCCTGACGGAACCAATAGATTTGTGTATTGAATTACAAATCGAGAGGAATCGCGGATATCGTATGAAAACACCAAATAACGCTCAAGAAATAAGTTATCCTATAGATGCGGTATTCATGCCTGTTCGAAATGCAAATCATAGTATTCATTCTTATGGGAATGGGAATGAAAAACAAGAGATACTTTTTCTCGAAATATGGACGGATGGAAGTTTAACTCCTAAAGAAGCACTTTATGAAGCCTCCCGTAATTTGATTGATTTATTTATTCCTTTTCTACATGCAGAAGAACAAGACACAAAATTAGAGGACAATCAAAGCAGGGTTACTTTACCTTTTTTTACTTTTCATGATGGATTGGATAAACTAAGAAAAAACAAAAAAGAAATCGAATTGAAATGTATTTTTATTGACCAATCAGAATTGCCTTCCAGGACCTATAATTGCCTCAAAAGGTCAAATATACATACATTATTAGACCTTTTGAATAAGAGTCAAGAAGATCTTATGAAAAT